TCGAGGTTCTATTCTCTAACCAAAAGTTTTGCCTATCAGATTCAAGGAAAACTTAAAGTAGTGGAGGGAAATCCGTCTGAGTCTTCAATTAGATTGGATAGCCAGAGAGGGAATTAAATTAATAGTTTTGGAAAGGACCTAAGATACTTTGGATACAGACTCATGAAAGTCTCGGAATGCTCAGACATTCAATCAATATTAGATTAGATGAAGAGTTGCCTTTCGTTTTACTCCCAAAAATAAAAAACGCTAAAAGAAAGAAAAAGTCTTATTCTTTCCACATGTGAGTCAGCTTCCTTGGATACTTCGAAAAGTGTCCGTTTACTTGTGTTTACATCTTGTCGATTCTACTAGAAATTCTATAATAAGAATAACTCATTATAAGAATAAGATAAGTGGATTTTTTGGAGTAGTTCATCAATGGTGACCAAATACCTCTCCCTTTTTTTGACTCTGCACCAGTGATTTCACTATTATTAGTGAACAATAATGGAATAGTTTCTTCATATTCATAGAAAAAGGGGACAGAATTCACATGGATATAGTAAGTCTCGCATGGGCTGGTTTAATGGTAGTTTTTACATTTTCCCTCTCTCTCGTAGTGTGGGGAAGAAGTGGACTCTAGAAGTACTCCTAATTGCGGTAATAATCAAACTCTATCAACTTTTATCAATTGTTTTAGTTTTCTAGACCGGTCGGCAACTTTTTTTTAAGATTTTTTTTGAGAAATTGGATTTATGTTTTGTTTTATTGACTCATTTTCTATTTTTATATCAGGATTTACACCGTTAACCATTCATGGGGTAACCCCTTTTCGAAATCTGAAGAAGTTTCCATCGAATTCGGATTATCTGTATTAAATGGATCAAACAAACAAATGAAATTGAGAAAGTATGTACATACATTTCATATTCTATTTAATTTATATTGACATTTATAAAGAAAAAGAGAGATATAGGTGGATTCCTTTATATTAAAATATTGCACTTGTATCTTTATACATTACAATAACCATAATGGCTAGTATGGTAGAAAGAGATCTCTTTCTACCATACTAGCGGGCCCTTTAGGATAAGGATACTACTACTACTATACTACTACTGAGTCTAATGCATTCCTTTCATTTAAGACGAGAAATTGAAATCCCTTTTTTTTCATTGATAGTAAAATTGTATTCAAATTAATTATTTTGACTAACTGTTTTTACGTAAATTATAAGCAAAAAAGCAGTAGGAACGAGAATGAAGAGTGCAGTAGCAATAAATGCAAGAATATTGACTTCCATAATTTAATCGTTTATTATTTATTTTTGTTCTTTGGAATATCTCGGGATTTAATCCCATAGAGATGAGAAATCTTTCGCTTGTAAACTCACTCAGATGAATTAGATTTCGATGATATCGAATGAAAGAAATATCATGAATAACAATATCGGAGCTATAAAATCGATTCATCGTCAAGAATTTAATAGTATAACATAGGAAGATCTTTTATCCACACCGAATACATAATAAGATTCCTGATCCAATCAAAAAATATTTATTTATGATTCTTTTTCCCCGCTTTCTTTTCTACAACCTAGTACTTTACTAATACTTGTACAATCATCTGATGAAGTATCATAAAAAACCTTTTCTACTTCGATTGTTTACAAAAAGAGTTTCTAAAGAACCTTAAATAAACAATAGAAATCAAATAGAGAAAACAAGTACGAAGTTCAATTTGCATTGCAATTTAAAAATTTTTTTTTAAGGGTCTATCATCTTTTTGGAAAACAAAGAAGGGGAATGTGATAAAGACGAGTCCCAGTAAAAAAACTCAAATATTCCAGAAAATTAACTGTTTCAATTTTATTACGAGTTTTTTCTTCGACATCGACTCTAATCTTTAAAAAGAGTATAGTCATTAGGGAAGACTAATTTTATCTTTATTTTTTAAATATTCTCTTTCCTTGGTTGGATTCGAACTATTTTCAATTCCTTGACTTCATAGAAAGAAAAGTATATATAGGTACTCTTTACAAACGTATTATACGCTATCCTATTCAATTTTCCTACCCGAGTTAATGGGAGATTAATTGACAAAAAGCAGAAACCCCGTACAGTATCTCTTTCTTGAAGTGTTGAATGCTCTCAATAATTATAATTATTATTAATTTACATATGTCTCTCTACCATCAATTGGTGCTAGTTAAAATAATGGAAATACCCCTTTCTTTTGCTTGATGAAAAAAGAAAAATAAAACAAAAAGATAAACGAAACCATTTTATTTTGACCCCCTTGCCCAGAAACAAAAAGGGGAGTTTATGTCTTTTTGTTTATTGAATCCGCCGGGACTGACGGGGCTCGAACCCGCAGCTTCCGCCTTGACAGGGCGGTGCTCTGACCAATTGAACTACAATCCCATGGAAATCAAGTGGGTAGCTTACATATTCCTTCTTATGATTTCATTTTAATCATTTAAATTTTAGATTCAAATTTTTGTTTTGTAACAAAGAAAGTCACAAGTGATATATTGATAGCTATATGGATATCACTTTAGTGATAGCAAGACGGATTACTGGTAATCCTTGCATTATTATCAAATCGATTGATAATCTATTTTTTATTGTAAAAAATAGATTATTTTCTCGACTCTGTTCATTAAAGTTTATATTTAAAGGATCCATATCGGGATCCTTAACAAGATCAAGATCGGAATTTTTTATGGAAACAAAAAAGTAACTAGACACAAAAAATCAAGAAAAAAGTAAAGTCGAAATATACCCCGAAATTTGACTTTTTTTCTTACCCTTCTCTGTCATTTATGCAAAACAAAAAGAGTTATGTAGACAGCGAATTATTGGGCCGAGCTGGATTTGAACCAGCGTAGACATATTGCCAACGAATTTACAGTCCGTCCCCATTAACCGCTCGGGCATCGACCCAGGAAGAATCTATTCTAACTTTATAGATAATCCATGATCAACTTCCTTTCGTAGTACCCTACCCCCAGGGGAAGTCGAATCCCCGCTGCCTCCTTGAAAGAGAGATGTCCTGAACCACTAGACGATGGGGGCATACTTGCTCAACCGCCATCATACTATGATCATAGTATGATCAGTTTTTTAAAATTGTCAATATAATCAAATGTTATGACTAGCTTATAAGGTTTTTTCTTTTTTTCTATAGGATTCTATATCAGTTTTTTATTTTACATTTGTATTCATATTCTAATCACAATTCTCTAAAAAAATCGATATATTTTATTTTTATATTTGAAGTGGAAATATTAAAAAAAAAAATCTAAAAATAGTCTAGTACAGAATCTTTTAAAGAAGTGATTGGTCTGACATAAAAAAAGAAAAAAGAGGGTTAAGTTTCGTTTTTTTTAACTTTCCTTCATAGATTGCCTCATCTCATTGTTAAGAAGTAGTATCCCTATCTAACACTAACCCAAGAAAGTTAGACAGAATCCATCTTCTAATTAGGGAAGAAAATAAGTTAAGTTATCGAAAATTTTCTTTTTTTTTTTTAGAAAATTATTGTTCAGAGGATAGTCCGTATCTCTTCATCACATGTCAAGATAAAATATTTTTGGTCTCTGTCAAATTGCTGAGTACGTATATAAATCAAATAAATTTCGTTCTATTTCGATGTGGTAGGCAATTTCAAGTAAAATAATTCATTGCATGGATATTTATAAAATCCAATATTAAAAAAGCAAAAACTACTCCGTTAAGTAAATTTGAAGTAAATTCAAATTTTCGTTTCTAGTTTCGAAATGAGCTACTAACCACTATGCGTCTATTGTATATATATTTAATATATATATAGATAGATTTTATTTACCTATCGACTCAGTCAGGAATTAAACCAAAACGGCCCTTTTAACTCAGTGGTAGAGTAACGCCATGGTAAGGCGTAAGTCATCGGTTCAAATCCGATAAGGGGCTTTTACTTTCTTTACTGTCTAATAGTAAAAATTTCATTCGAAAGTGTATAATTTCGAATTTAATTTATTTAATTCTAATTAATTAAATTCTATTAATAACTAATAATAAAGTTAGAGAGTAATTTAGAAAATCAAATTGAACATTTTTATATTATAATACAATGAATAATGATAAGTCTTCTCTTGAATTGCCAAATATATATTATTTTTTTCCATTTTTCGATAGATTAGAAATCGACAAATCCAAAAGAAAAAGTAAGTGGACCTAACCCATCGAATCATCACTATATCCACTATTCTGATATTCAAATTCGATAGAGATAAAATTGAAACAGTAGATTTTTTTTTATTTCATATTTTTTTATTAGGAAATCCGTCGATATCTCTTATTGAATCTTCTTGTTTATATATATTTCATAGGAAGTATATTGCGTTCCTGCCTAGAAAAAGAAAGTCTTATTCCAAATTAATACCTAAATTAATACCTAAAGGGTATTTCAATATCTTGTTTTGATTCCAGAACATAACAAGATCCTAAATTCTATTTGTATAAGAATCAAATTGTATTAAGAATAACAAAATCGAATCATAATCATGGCTTCAGATATCAATCAAATATTGCCATATTGATGCATACGAGATGACAATGTAATGTGATCGAAGGTGTATGTGAGAAAGAAACTCTCATTTACAGTTTCCTATTATTTTATTTAAATATTGTATTGAATTAAATATAAATAATAAATTTTCCCTTTTTTTAGAGATACATAAGGGCATGTACATGTAGATATCAAAGAAAATAGAAAAAAAATATTCAAAGTTCCCTTTTTGCGTCAACTAAAAAAAAGGTATAAAAGGAAAATAACAATAGTTGATACTGTTGATACTATAGTATTTAATACATAAGTATTTAATACCCACAAAAAAGAAAAAAAAAGATTTATTTATCTGAGTAATGAGTCATTCGACAATTCAGGATTTCGATTGAACTACTTATTAATAAACTAATAGCAAGGAAGAAACAAATTGAGTTGATGCGTTTACCTAAGTAAGGACCAATAAAATA